ATAATAGTTTTTTTCTGAGCGAATTCGAAACTTTTTTTTCCAGTTATTTGAATAGTAGGTCTAAGAGTAACAATCACGACTATTATCATTACATGTATGATACTAAATCTAGTTGGAGTAATCACATTAATAGTTGTATTGATAGTTATCTTCGTTTTGAAGTCAGTATTCATAGTTACATTTTAGGTGATACCGAAAATTACAGTGACAGTTACATTTCTAGTTTCATTTGTAGTGAAGGCGTAAGCAATAGTGAAAATGGAAATTATAGTATACGAACTGATGGTAACATCCGCGATTTCAATATAAGAGGAAGATCTAATGATTTTGATATAAATAAAAAGTACAAAAATTTATGGGTTCAATGCGAAAATTGTTATGGATTAAATTATAAAAAATTTTTTAGATCAAAAATGAATATTTGTGAGCAGTGTGGATATCATTTGAAAATGAGTAGTTCAGATAGAATCGAACTTTTGATTGACCCGGGCACTTGGGATCCTATGGACGAAGATATGGTCTCCATGGACCCCATTGAATTTCATTCAGAGGAGGAACCTTATAGAGATCGTATTGATTCTTATCAACGAAGGACAGGTTTAACTGAAGCTGTTCAAACAGGCATAGGTCAATTAAATGGTATTCCCATAGCAATTGGGGTTATGGATTTTCAGTTTTTGGGGGGTAGTATGGGATCTGTAGTAGGCGAGAAAATCACTCGTTTGATCGAGTATGCTACTAATCGATCTCTACCTGTTATTATTGTGTGTGCTTCCGGAGGAGCACGTATGCAAGAAGGAAGTTTGAGCTTGATGCAAATGGCTAAAATATCTTCTGCTTCATATAATTATCAATCAAATAAAAAGTTATTCTATGTATCAATCCTTACATCCCCTACAACTGGTGGAGTAACGGCCAGTTTTGGTATGTTGGGAGATGTCATTATTGCTGAACCTAACGCGTACATTGCTTTTGCAGGTAAAAGAGTAATTGAACAAACATTGAATAAAACAGTACCCGACGGTTCACAAGCAGCTGAGTATTCATTCCAGAAGGGCTTATTCGACCCAATCATACCGCGTAATCTTTTAAAAGGCGTTCTGAGTGAGTTATTTCAGCTACACGGTTTCTTTCCTTTGAAAAAAATATATATATAATATAGAAATAAAACGAAAATATGAAAATCTAGAAAAAATAGAAGTGATTTCTATGCCTTGCCTACCAAGAACTTCCATTTTTTATTAGAAATCTAATCCCTTTTTGTTGGGTTGAATTAGTTTAGTTAGAGTCGCGAACTTATAAGAAATATCTTTAATATAAAAAAAAACTCTTTATTTTTTTAGAAAGATAGAAAGAGTATTAAGGACGGGAGAATTCATAAAATTTCTTAAACTTAAAGTGGATTTTCATACATATTCGTGTAGAAAGATGAATAGGTACACTAAATTTTCATTTAGTTCTCATTCCTTGCACTTATTAAGTACTTAATATTATTTATAATAATTATAATATAATAGATATACTTAAGATATCTTTCTATTTATAATAGATACAAATATTAAATTGAGGTACCCGTTCTATGACAGATCTTAACTTACCCTCTATTTTTGTCCCTTTAGTAGGCCTAGTATTTCCGGCGATTGCAATGGCTTCTTTATTTCTTCATGTACAAAAAAATAAGATTGTCTAGACCTGATGGGGTCAAATTGAAACAATTTATTTCAACACTGAATCATAATACAGAAATTTTTTTGGTACAGATATTTGTTTAGTGTAATGTGGTATGATATGTGCCTTTTTTCCGAATACAAATGAAAGAACTGTTATGCATGCGGATACATGATATCCGTATAAATCCATGTATATGCGGGTTATAAAAACGATCGGCAAATATTTTTATAATAGAAAGTCAATGTATCTAACCAATTACTCCTAAGGGTTCATATCAGAATAGTTTTAGTTGATGAAAGTTACTTTGGCATCAAGAAAAGTAAAGTCAAATTTTTTTTCTGAATTCCAATCGAATGCAATCGGATCTAGTATAGTATGAACTGGCGATCAGAACATATATGGATAGAACTTATAACAGGGTCTCGAAAAGCAAGTAATTTTTGCTGGGCCTGTATTCTTTTTTTAGGTTCACTAGGATTCTTAGTGGTTGGAATTTCTAGTTATCTTGGTAGGAATCTGATACCTGGATTTCCTTCTCAACAAATTCTTTTTTTTCCACAAGGGATCGTGATGTCGTTCTATGGGATCGCGGGTTTATTCATTAGTTCCTATTTGTGGTGCACAATATCGTGGAATGTAGGTAGTGGTTATGATCGATTCGATAGAAAAGAAGGAATAATGTGCATTTTTCGTTGGGGATTCCCCGGAATAAATCGTCGCATTTTCCTTCGCTTCTTTATGAAAGATATCCAATCAATCAGAATGGAGGTTAAAGAGGGTCTTTTTCCTCGTCGTATTCTTTATATGGAAATCAGAGGCCAAGGAACCATCCCCTTGACTCGTACTGATGAGAATTTGACTCCACGAGAAATTGAACAAAAAGCTGCCGAATTGGCCTATTTCCTGCGCGTACCAATTGAAGTTTTTTGAATTTTTATCAAAAGGAACAAATGAAATTCGTTCGGATTTATCCAATTGAGATATTCGGAAATCTCATTTACTTAGAATTTACTTATTCTATTAGAAATATATATATATTTCATCCGAAACGGGATCCTTAATTCTATTTCTATATTCCTTTTTCTAGATCTAAGGACTACATTTTTACAAAAAACTGGGAATAGATCAATAGGTTTGATACCTTGTTATAGAACTCGTGCTTTAGAGAAATATAAGATCAGATAAAGTTGACAAATGAAGCAGTTCATTAACAATTCACAGATAAAAAATGAAAAAAAAGAAAGCATTGACTTCCCTCCCATATCTTGTATCTATAATATTTTTGCCCTGGTGGATCTCTCTCTCATTTCAAAAAAGTCTGGAACCTTGGATTATTCATTGGTGGAATACTAGGCAATCCGAAAATTTTTTGAATGATATTCAAGAGAAAAATGTTCTAGAAAAATTCCTAGAATTAGAAGAACTATTCTTGTTGGATGAAATGATAAAAGAATACCCAGAGACACATATAAAAAAACTTCGTATAGGAATACACAAAGAAACGATACAATTGGTCAAAACACAAAATGAATATCATCTCCATATCATTTTGCATTTGTCGACAAATATAATCTGTTTTACTATTCTAAGTGGTTATTTTATTCTGGGTAATGAGGAACTTGTTATTCTGAATTCTTGGATTCAGGAATTCTTCTATAACTTAAGTGACACAATAAAAGCTTTTTCTATTCTTTTAGTTACTGATTTATGGATCGGATTTCACTCAACCCATGGTTGGGAACTAATGATTGGTTCGATCTACAATGATTTTGGATTGGCTCATAATGAGCAAATTATATCTGGTCTTGTTTCCACTTTTCCAGTTATTCTAGATACAATTGTGAAATATTGGATCTTCCGTTTTTTAAATCGCGTATCTCCTTCGCTTGTAGTCATTTATCATTCAATGAATGAATGAAGAACTTATTTGATCTCCTGATATCAATCAAAAAATTTTTTCACGTATAAAAAAGGCATTTTCTATTTTTCTCATTCTTTATACTTTTCAAGGTCTTCGTCCTATTTTCGTAGAATTTTTTCAGTACAATGGCAGACTCGTGGATAGGGAACTATACTAGTTCCCTATCTAATTTATTGTAGAAATTCCGGGATCAATGATTGGATCATGCAAAATAGAAATACTTTTTCTTGGGTAAAGGAACAGATGACTCGATTTATTTCTGTATCGATCATGATATATGTAATAACTCGAGCATCTATTTCAAATGCGTATCCCATTTTTGCGCAGAAAAGTTATGAAAATCCACGAGAAGCAACCGGGCGAATTGTATGCGCCAATTGCCATTTAGCTAATAAGCCTGTGGATATTGAAGTTCCGCAAGCTGTACTTCCTGATACTGTATTTGAAGCAGTTGTTCGAATTCCTTATGATATGCAAGTGAAACAAGTCCTTGCTAATGGTAAAAAAGGGGCTTTGAACGTAGGGGCTGTTCTTATTTTACCCGAGGGATTCGAATTAGCTCCCACCGATCGTATTTCTCCCGAGGTGAAAGAAAAGATAGGAAATCTGTCTTTTCTGAGTTATCGTCCTAATAAAAGAAATATTCTTGTGATAGGTCCTGTTCCAGGTCAAAAATATAGTGAAATCGTCTTTCCCATTCTTTCCCCCGACCCTGCTACAAAGAAAGACGTTAACTTCTTAAAATATCCTATATATGTAGGTGGGAACAGGGGAAGAGGTCAGATTTATCCTGATGGGAGCAAGAGTAACAATACAGTCTATAATGCTACATCCGCGGGTATAGTAAGCAAAATAGTACGTAAAGAAAAGGGGGGATATGAAATAACCATAGTTGATGCATCGGATGGACACCAAGCGGTTGATATTATACCTCCAGGGCCAGAACTTCTTGTTTCAGAGGGTGAATCTATCAAGCTTGATCAACCATTAACAAGCAATCCTAATGTAGGGGGGTTTGGTCAGGGAGATGCGGAAATAGTGCTTCAAGATCCATTACGCGTCCAAGGCCTTTTGTTCTTCTTGGCATCTGTTATTTTGGCACAAATTTTTTTGGTTCTTAAAAAGAAACAGTTTGAAAAGGTTCAATTATATGAAATGAATTTCTAGATCCAGAAATTCCTTACCATCAAGTTGATAAAAAGCGCTGAATTCTTGTCGATCAAAAAAATGAAATATGTATTTCTGTAAACTTCCTTAAACCTCCTTTGCTTTGTTTCTTGTTTATACTATTTTTGCGAGATCTATGGAATTCATTACTTGTATTCCATTTTTAGTACTAGGCACTAGCCAATAGGTATACAAAAACAAAGGAAGAAGATACAAGACAAGGACTGGATAAATGAAATGA